AAAAGTTTTCTTTATTTCTGGTGGAATTTTCCTGCTTCTTATTTCTTTCTAATGATGTTCTATAAAGCCAGGATTTCTTCTTAGTTTCAGAATGAATATATTTATATGATAAAAGATCATATCTATAGTTTTTTTCAAAATTATCCTCTTTATTTGATAATAAATAGACTTTCAAATTTTGTTTTTTTTTGTAATCAAAAAAAGGGTCTTTTTCATAGGAATACCATTTCTTTAAATCATTTTTTTGAGAGGTATTTATCCCATTTCCCCATTTTTGGGGGACTAATCTAGACCATGTAATCTGAGATAAATCGTATTGATAATGACCTCTTAACCAGTTTTTCCATGGATTCATTCCATAATTTGGAAGTTTCTTATGTCTTTTTTCGGAATCAAATATTCCTTGTCTTTCAAAAAAATCCTTTATTTCATTCTTAAGAAAAAAAGATGGTCCATTATATTGAAGAATAGATCTTACCTTATTGAAGTTAATTGCTTGGGCTTGTGATAATTTAAAAAATACATATTTTTGTGACAAGTAAGATAAATCAAAAAAAATATGTGACTTTCGCTTACTATTTCTAAGATTATCAAATATCTTTTTTATAGTCATAGGCGAAATAAAGTCAATTTTATTTTGTTTTGTTTTATTAATCCTTTCTTGATCTTGATTTCTTTTATTATTGTCAATGTATTTCTCAACAATTTTTTTTGTTGATTCCATAAAAAGGTATAGAGTGATTCTGCGCATATTAATGATACATAGAAAGATATCAATGTATATTTTTTCAATGCAAAATTGAATTAATAATTCAATATTTTTTCTTTTAAATAGTTTCCAAATTTTTGGAGGTGATTCTCCATTATTCTTTTTATTTTTTTTCATTATTTCTATTTGATTTCTGATTGTGTTTCTTCTATCAATTCTATGTTTCATTTCTTCTTTTGCCTGTAAATAATTTGTCCAACCTGTAGCTCGATTTTGACTAAGTGATTCATGAATTATCTTATTACTGATTATAGAATCATTTTCTGTTTGAGTTTGACTTGATTCATATATTTCTCTCGGTATAAATAATGGAATTTTTGTTCCTTTTAAAAGTTCTTTTTTTATTTGTTTTACAAATAAAACAGCTTTTGTTTGTTTCTTTGTTATTTTTTTAAAAACTCTTCGAACTCTAAAATTGAATTTTCTGATTTCGACTTTATAGTCTATATCTTTAAAAATAGGTTCAAAAAAGGAAGGTGTTTTTCGAGGAGGCCCAAAAGGATATTCTGTTTCCATTCCCAAAACTGTTAAAAAACAAGAATCAAAATCATCCTGTTGCTTTCGCTCGCTATCAGAGAGTCGTAGTTTAGATCTGTGCCAAGGTTTCAAATGAAAAGGATATAGGATTTTGATCTGAAAACCTTCTCTTAACCAATTTTTAGGAAATTCCGTTTTGGAGAATTGAAGACCATTATAGCTGCACTTTAGATAAATTTCTCTATTCCAATCTTGGAAATCCTCATACCATTCCGGGGATTGACGTAATAAAATACGGCCAATATTCTTAACTATTATGAATAAGGGTAATTTAATATATCTTCTAAAAATTGATTGAGCTAGTAACAGAACACTTCTTGTTTTTTGTGCATATGGAATGTTATCCCAGAATTCCATTGCGTCTTCCTGGTTATTTTTTTTTATTTGGAATTGTTGATCTAAAATTTCGAATTCTGACTTTTTACCCAACCAGTCTCTAATATTAAAAAAAAGTTTTATTAGGTTGGATATAGGAAAAGGAAAATCCTCCAATTTTTCCAAAAAAAGGGGGGAATGGGGATTTCCTTGAGAGGGTCCCCAAATAACCATTTTACGCCTTTGAACGCGCATAGATCCTTTTATTACGGCTCGACGAAAATCCGGTTCTTCTAAATAACTTATAAAACCCGAATCTCTATTAAATTTGCTATAAAGATTATAATTCTTGAAATGAGACTTCTTAAAACTTCGTCTGGAACGGGTTAAAAAAGCTATACGTTTAAATCTTCTTGTTCGAAGCTGGTGATCCAGCCCTTGCATTATGCCTTGTTCTTTTCGTCGTTTTTTAAAATGTTGTTCCAACTCATTGATTAATTTGTATGACCATCGGGGGGGTTTTTTACCTATTTTGTTTATTCCAATAGATTTTTTTTCACGCTTAGGGTTAGTTAGAATTGCGTTCAATGAAAACTTTAACCCATTTTTTGAATCTATTTTTAATTGTTTTTTTTCTGATCTTTCGATTTTCTGTTGATATTCTGGAGAATTAGGATAGGGAAGAAGGATATCATGAATTTGATTTAGTTCAGATGTTTCTGTGCAATTTTCTATCGAAGTTTCGTTTATGATTGAAGAAGAAAATAATTTCTTCGTTCTTCCACGATACATCCCATTTAAAAAGGGATCATACATTTTAACTAGGCAATTTTTGTTTTGAGGCTCAGTATTACATAATTTAACTAGATAATTTTTTTT